CTTTTATTATATTCTATTTCTAATAGAAATAGATTATAATATATTAAATAAAAAGGTTCTATTCTATTTCTAATAGAAATAGAATAGAATTCTATAGAATAAGAATAGAAATAATAAATAGAAATATTCTAATAGAAATAAAAGAAAAATATTTTCAACAGATTAGTTTACTTAACTCACGAGTTGTTCAATAAATCTGTTGATTTGGAATCACAGGATGGGTAGATGTCACAGATGATGAATTGATTTCTTACCTATGTAACTATCTTTTTTCTTTTTGTTCGTCCGTAATAATTGATTAATGAATCAATTATTTTCAATTGTATCTTTCAAGTTGTATTTTTTGCTTATTTTCCTATTTTTCTCTCAAAAATGGAAACTTAGGGAAGTGCTTTATAAACATATGTATAAAAAGAACATATTTCATTTAGTTTCTTTATGCCCACTATAACCAGTTATTTCGGTTTTCTACTAGCGGTTTTAACTTTAACCTCAGGTCTATTTATCAGTCTGAATAAGATACGACTTATTTGATTTGAATTTTTGAAATGAATTGAAAATTTTGGGATATTCTAGATATTCTATAGTTCCTTATCATGTCAATTGCCAATTCTTGGTCATTGAGATTCATGGTCAATACAGATTTCTTTTTAAGGATAGATATTACCCCCCCTTTTTTCCTTTCAAACAAATTCAAATGATTGAAGTTTTTACGTTTGGAATCGTGTTAGGTCTAATTCCTATTACTTTGGCTGGATTATTTGTAACTGCATATTTACAATACCGACGTGGTGATCAGTTGGACCTTTGATTAAGTAACATCTCTTTTATTTATTGACCTCCTATTTCGTTGTTTTAATCTTAATTCACAGGAGGTCAAATTCAGACTTTAGATTAGACTGTTATTCTATTATTTCAGTGTCATTCTCAATCTAACAAGAATGAAATCACGCTCTGTAGGATTTGAACCTACGACATCGGGTTTTGGAGACCCGCGTTCTACCGAACTGAACTAAGAGCGCTTTATTTTCATAAATAATTTTATGTGATGCCAATACATCTTGCATGCATATACTAACTTTATCAATAGTTATCCATAATTATGTTATATATAACTATGGAAAACTATTGATATTGAGTAAGTATGTCCAATTTGAATTGGTCGCAATTGATCTCTTGTTACTGCTCATACCATAACTAATAGTTAGGGATAGGGATGACAGGATTTGAACCCGTGACATTTTGTACCCAAAACAAACGCGCTACCAAGCTGCGCTACATCCCTTTCTATTGGTTTCCAGTGTCATTGTAAAGAATCTTTGTCTTGTTTTCCACATTATTTCCGTTATATATATATATCATATATCCTGCCATTTTTTTCTTTTTTTTAGTTTCATATCCTATAATATAAAATAGGATATAAAAAAAATATTTAGAAATATAATATCAAAAATTTTCTATTAATAGAATTCATAATTCATAATAGAATAAAATAATAGAATATAGTTAATATTATTATTAACTATATATTATTAACTATATTATTATTAATAATTATAATAATAATTATAATATAATAAAAAGAATACTCTAAAAAAAAAAAAAAAATATTTAATGAATCATTGTACAATTCAATTTGAATTGGGACTTCTCCCCACAAATGCAAGTGGTTATTAATAAAAAACCATTTGATCATATTCCTATATGTAATTATATATTACAAATTACAAGAAAAAAAAGAAGGAGGATTTGAAATGCGAGATCTAAAAACATATCTCTCTGTGGCACCTGTGGTAAGTACTCTATGGTTCGGGGTTTTAGCGGGTCTCTTGATAGAAATCAATCGTTTATTCCCGGATGCATTGATATTCCCCTTTTTTTCATTCTAGTTATTGGCACGGGAAGGGGTGACGAAGATTAGAGATCCAATCAAATATCTGTGATTAATTCTCTCTTCTTTATTTCTTTATTTTTTATAATTAGAAATAGAATAAGTTAGAAAAAAAAAGAGAAAGAAGAAGGGTGGATTTGGCCTCAGTGAAACTCGGAAATTTTACCAGGTTTCAATGGAATTGAATTATTAATTCAATTCCATTGCTATTAATAATAGAGTGAGACCAGAAATGGAAATGGAATGCTAGGGCAGGGGCAATAATCTCATACAAGATACTTAAATGAAAAATGAAATACTGTATTGCGATTAGAAATCATTGTATTACTTAATTATTACTGTACTATATAAAATTAATTGGAACAAAATCTTTCATAATTTGATTTTGAATTATCAACTTCTACTTTTTTTCGTTCCTTTTTTCTTTTTCGCTTCGAATCTTAAAATAGAAGAGTTAAGTGAATAAAAAAACCAAAGGAGGTTCATGGCCAAGGGTAAAGATATCCGAATAACTGTTATTTTGGAATGTACCGGTTGTAATCAAAAGAGTATTAATAAGAAATCAACAGGTATTTCCAGATATATTACTCAAAAGAATCGACACAATACGCCTAGTCGATTGGAATTGAGAAAATTCTGTCCTTTTTGTTGCAAACATATGATTCACGCAGAGATAAAGAAATAGAGAAAAAGGATCGCTTGTGTGTCACCCTTCCAAGGTAGATGAAAAATAATATTTCAGATATATTCTATAAATTAGATATCTATAAACATATAAATTCTATATATAACATATAAATTCTATATAACATATAAATTCTATATATAATATGAAATTATATACATATAACATTATATAGCATATATTTCATTATATAGCATATATTTCATTATAGAACAACATATATTCAAAAAAAAAAAAAAAATCCCTTTTATATTTTTATAAGAAATGGGATTTTCGGGATAGGAATAAACAAACCATGGATAAATCTAAGCGACTCTTTCTTAAATCCAAGCGATCTTTTCGTAGGCGTTTGTCCCCGATCCAACCGGGGGATCGAATTGATTATAAAAACATGATTTTACTTTGTCGATTTATTAGTCACCAAGGAAAAATATTATCTAGACGCGTGAATAGATTGACCTTAAAAGAACAACGATTAATTACGATTGCTATAAAACAAGCTCGTATTTTATCTTTGTTACCTTTTGTTAATGATGAAAAACTAGAATTTGAAAAAAGTGAGTCGACCACTAGAACTACGACTACTGTTTTTAAAAAAACAAAAAAATAGAGTTACTCTTCAATTGAATTCAAATTGGAATTTAAACTCAAATTAAATGTGGATTGATATTTAGTTCGAAAACTACGACAATCCAATTGGGGTTGTTGCGTTGTAAGAAAAAAGAGAATCGGTGAAGAAGAATAAATATTTTTTTTATTGAGCGTGGTTGTTCATTTTTTTTGATGACTTTATTATATGAATTCTATTTTATCATACAAATCTTTTCTATTCTACCACCTTCCCGGAGTTCAGTCTCCGGGGAATTTTTATTTTTATGATCTCGTCTCGTTGGCAATCATAAAAAGACAATTCCCCTTTAATATAGCTATTTGTGCAAGTATTTTGCGATTAAGAAGCAATTGCTTCTTGTATAGATTATACATTAAATTACTAAAAATATAGTCTCTTTTTTTTTTATTCTCGCCAATTACTGCATTTATTCGACTGATCCACAAACCGCGAAAATCTCTTTTTTTTCTATCTCTATCCCGATGAGCCGAAACCAAAGCTTTTATTCTCTGTTGCTGAATAGTTCGAGTAAGTCTTGAATGAGCTCCGTGAAAGCTTGATGTAAATAAACGAAATTTTATCCTCCGTTTTCGAGCGATAGATCCTCTTTTAATTCTGGTCATTGAATAAATGATACTTTGATGAATAACTATTTGATTTTTTTTCTTTCAGTTATTCTTTTGTCCTTCCTAGTCTATTAATAACAAAAATGGATTCTTCTAATGTATAAAATAAAAATTCCAATGGCTTTTGCTACTATAACCTTCCCAACCACGATTTTTTTCTTTTTTTTTCTAAGCATTTAACCTCGAAACAATAATTTGTATTGATACTAGGTATTAAAAAAACATAGTAAATTGAATAGAAATAGATAAAGAAATTGTGGGTTCCATCGTTTCTATGATTACTTTTTAAACGGTGAGGTCCTCTCTATACACCGGAGCCCCTCCCTTCATTGAATCTTCATTTAATGAATGTTATTGTTAACTTGTACAGTTCACACTAATGGGCTCTACCCATGAAATATCTAGTAATAGGTCTTTCACAACGAAATCTAACTATACAGTAACGGTATTTAAGTATGAAGATTAGCTGGGTAGTTGACCCTCTTAGTCCGTTCTTGCAAAAATTAGGACATAATTTGTCTTTATTTGAAATAGGATTTTTCCCGCTTAATGGATAACCTTTTGTTACCAATGGGAAAGTTTTTTTCATCTTAAATTGCAATTTGAGGTGATTCGGTTTGCACCAATCGAAACCATAAATTTGATACACAATCGAATTATATATATTTCTTATTAATAGAATAGATTTTTTGTAAGTTAAGATAGTGTGAATGGAATTCTTCCATAAAAAATTCTTTCTTTTTTTTAGTATAGGATCTAAACGAGTCGCACATACACCCTAGTACAGGTTCCTCGACGCTGAGGGCATCCCCGAAGAGCGGGAGATTTTGTGACATTTCGGATTGGCTGTCTTGTGTTTCTAATAAGTTGTCTTATAGTTGGCATGGTAAGTCATATACATAATGAGCGGGTTTAGATCAATCCTAACCCGATGATTATGAATTATTTCAATCCGGTTGGTTGGGGGATAAAAAATAGAAAGAAATATCAAATCGTGTATTTCTGAGGGATGCTTTCTGCTACAAAGAATCGGCTACCATATCAACAATTCCGTAGGCTTGGGCGTCTTCTGCTGACATATAAAGATCTCTTTCCATGTCTTTGTATATCTGCCATGAAGGTTTGCCCGTTCTTTGTGCATAAATCGTTGCCATAGTTTTTCGCATTTTCAGTAATTCATCCGCTTCC